GTAGAGATTTCTCGGTTTCGAAATTTCTCAAAACCTTGAGTAGTAAAAAAGAGTGGGATGCTGTATTTCCAGGATTGGATTTCATATTCGAATGAACCTCGTAATCGTAAGAAAGTAGGTTTTTTAGCTATGGACCTAGCAAAAGAAAAATTGAGATAGGTTCCTATAGTATTGGATTCCCCCCCTCACAATCGGACGTGAAGGTTTCCTCTCATCCGGCTCAAGTAGTTACACCAAATAAAGAAAGGGGTTCTTCTTCTTTTTAAACTTTGTTCGAGAAAACCCTACAAAAAGCTACTCTTTACTCAAGTTCCCAGTAAGGACCAGCCTTTCATTGATTCATTCTTATCTTTTTTTTTGTTATTTTCACTCTAACCCTTTTTCCTTTCTTTTATGTTGTTTACGAAAAAAAGGAAATGTGAAGTTATTGAGTAGTCTACTTCCCCTCAAATGATGAATCCCCTGAAAGGAATATTGTGGGACTCGTAAAGGATTTCTTTGTCTATATATTGTATTGTTCCATTCGATCTTTTTTAGGTCTCTACTCACCTCGATGGTTATGCGCCATGATATCCCTTGAAGCATATATGCGATAGATAAGCTCCCGTAACCATGCCATATTCACTTGCGCTTGAGATTTTCTTTCTCAAAGAAATGGAATGTCTAATTCCACAAAAAGTCTTTTTTTCACGAGGTATAACTAACTATTCCTATATTATCTGTTACGGAATCGACCATGGATCAATTCCCCTTTTCTTCCATTTTTAAGTCTTGAATGCACCCATAATTCTGAGCTTCATGTTCCTCCTCCCAAGATACATGTCAGAGCCGGGGGCATCCCAATCAGATTAAATGGGATGACAGTTTCTCAGTCCAAATCTGTCAAATGAAAATTTCGATCAAATCACACATCGCAATATACTAGGCCCTCTAATTCCCTAAGGGGCTTATCTAAAAGATTCGCAATATAACTAGGAAGACGTTTCAAATACCATACATGAGTCACTGGACATGTCAGTTTGATGTATCCCATTTGGTACCTTCGTATCCGAGAATCAACAAATTCCACCCCGCATTCTTCACAATATTTCGGGTCTTCTTTTTCAGCCCCAATCCCTCGGTAATTTCCACAAGCACAAATCCCACTCTTTATGGGTCCAGAAATTCTTTCACAAAACAATCCATCTTTCTCCGGTTTATTAGTTTTATAATGAAAAGTATAGGGTTTTGTCACCTCTCCAACTATCTCTCCATTGGGTAGAATTTTTTTTGCCCAAGCCCTTATTTGTTGAGGGGAAACTGGTCCAATTCGAAGTTGTTGATGTTTATACTGGTCGATCATAGAATAGAAATTCTGATTCATTGAGATCAAGCTTCCTTCCTATTCATCTGGAAGTTCTTTTCAGATACAAGGAAATGATTCAGTTCCAGGGCCAAAGATCGTAGTTCTCGAACGAGCAATCGAAAAGATTCTGGAGCACCCTCTGGGTTAGGTACTGTTGATCCAATAATCGTAGCACCAAGTACTTCTTGACGAGCTCTAATATGATCAGATTTATAAGTAAGCATCTCTTGTAAAATATGAGCAACACCAAATCCCTCTAGAGCCCAAACTTCCATTTCTCCTACTCTTTGTCCCCCTTGTTTGGCCCTCCCTCTAAGGGGTTGTTGTGTAACAAGTGCGTAATGCCCACTGGAACGTCCATGGATTTTATCATCAACTTGATGAATTAATTTTAGGATATAGGACTTTCCTATTAGAACAGGTTGTTCAAAAAGATCTCCTGTTCTTCCATCAAAGATTCTGCTTTTTCCCGGATATTCGGGTTCAAATACCCATGGATTTTTTGTTTGCTTACTGGCTTCATATAATTCAGAAAACACTAGTTTTCTTGAGGCCTCTTGCTCATATCTCTCATCAAAGGGCCCTATTCTATAATGTTTCTTTAGCAGATCCCCCGCTAACCCGAGCGAACATTCAAATATCTGTCCCACATTCATTCGTGAGGGGACTCCTAATGGATTGAATACCATATCAACGGGCGTTCCATCTTGCAAATAGGGCATATCTTGTCTAGACAAAATCTTAGAAATTATACCCTTATTCCCATGCCTTCCAGCTACTTTATCACCTACTTTGATTTCACGTTTCTGTGAAATATATACACGAATCCTTTCTGGATTATAATTGGAAACCCCTTTTCTATGGATCCATCTCACATCAATAACTCGACCCCTTCCCCCTATAGGTAGTCTTAGAGAAGTTTCTTTTGAAGTGGATACCTGAATGCCAAGTATAGCTCGTAATAATCTATCCTCCGGGGCATATGAAGATTCGCTCGCTGTCTGAGGTGTTAATTTACCTACTAAGATATCACCTGTTTCTATCCAAGATCCCAGCATCACAATTCCATTTCTGTCTAAATTTCGGAGTAAACGAGCCTCTAAATGCGGAATATCCTTAGTGATTCTTTCAGGACCTTGGCTTGTTAAATGAGTCTGAATTTCATATTTCCGGATGTGAAAAGAAGTATAAATATCTTCATAGACCAGACGTTCGCTAATTAGTACTGCGTCTTCAAAATTGTAACCTTCCCATGGCATATAAGCTACTAATACATTTTTTCCTAAAGCGAGTTCCCCACCAGCTGTAGCCGCACCACCCGCTAGAATTTGTCCCTTTTTAATGTATTTACCCCGCTTAACCTGAGTTTTTTGATGCATACAAGTATTTTTGTTGGAACGTTGATACATAACTAATGGAATGCTTAGAGTATCCCCATTACTTGAGAAAATGATCTTTTGAGTATCAGTATAAATGATTTTTCCCTTGCGTTCGGCTATAGCTGAAATCCCCGAATCTAGAGCCGTTTGGCCTTCCAACCCAGTTCCAACAATGCACTTCTCGGACCGAGAAAGGGGAACTGCTTGGCGCTGCATATTAGAACTCATTAAAGCTCGATTCGCATCATTATGCTCGATAAAAGGAATGAGGGAAGCTCCAATCGAAAAATATTGGAAGGGAAAAATACTTCTAAGATGAATCTCTTCCCATGCAATAGTCAGGAATTCTTGACGATATCGAGCAGGAACAACCTGTTGTTCTTGAATACCCCGATTCAAGGCCAAAGAATTTCCTGCTGCTACCATATAATATTCATCTCTATTTGGTGATAAATAAACCATCTGTGCCTCTTTTGATCTCTCAGATAATTTATAAAACGGACTTTCTATAGATCCCCAATAACCAACCTTCACATGAATAGCTAATGATCCGATAAGTCCAACATTGATTCCTTCGGACGTGTCAATAGGACAAATACGTCCATAGTGACTCGGGTGGATATCTCGTATCCGAAAACTAGCAGTTCGCCCCGTCAATCCTCCAGGACCCAAATAACTCCATTTTCGCCCATGAACAATTTGTGTCAACGGATTAGTTCGATCCAAAACTTGAGATAAAGGGTGTAGGCCAAAAAACGATTCATAAGTAGTTGTTAATGAAGTTGAAGTTACCAAATTTTGAGGAGTAGGTATCAATTTATGCCTGATTGCTCCACATATAGTTCCTCGAACCGTATTTTCTAAACGAACAAGAGCCAATCCGAATTGATCCTGTAATAGATCTGCTACAGAACGAATACGTTTATTTTTCAAGTGATTCATATCGTCAAGTGTACCCATTCCCAATTTCATTCCAATCAAATGATCCACAGCAGCCAATAGATCTCGTGGTAACAAAAAAGTATTGTTTTGGGGTATATCAAGATTCAGTCTCCGGTTCATATTTCGTCGACCAATCTTTCCTAATTCACATCTTTGTTGAAAAAATTTCTTTTGTAATTCCTTGCATAAGGACTCAGAAAATACCGGATCCCCCCCTACACAGGCAAATTGTTGATAAAACTCCAAAATAGCACTTTCTTTTGACCCAATATTTTTTTTCTCTTTATCATTCGGGAAAGACAAGAAAATCTCAGGGTAACAAACATTATCTAGAATTTCTCTTATATTCGAACCCATAGCTGATGATAGAACTAGAATAGATATTTTTTGTTTTCTACTTACACGGGCCCATATCCTTGCTTTTCTATCAATTTCTAATTCCGACCTTCCCCCCCAATCCGATATTATAGTACTGGTATAGACAGAAATTCCGTTATGTTCCAATTCTGAACGGTAGTAAATACCGGGACTTTGCAATATTTGGTTGATCACAATTCGGTATATTCCATTTACTATAGAGGTTCCAAAAGAATTCATTATAGGGATGTTTCCAATAAAAACGGTTTGTTCTTGCATATTTCTACCGGTTTTCCAAATTAAGACCGCGGGTACATATAATTCAGAAGAATATGTGAGTGATTCATACACAGCATCTCTTTCTTTTATCAAGGGCTCTACCAATTTATATGTTTCCACAAATAATTGAAATTCAATTTCTTGATCTCTATCTTCAATTTTTTGAAACTTATGAAATTCTTCCGTCAAGCCCTGATTAATGAACCTACAAAATCCCTCAAATTGTATCTGACTAAATCCAGGTATTGTGGACATTCCCTCATTTCCATTCTGGAGCATCTTAATCTGAAGTTTCCTCTTTATTGAAAAAATCCCATTATTGGCTTGGCTCACTATTCATCGAACCCTACCTATTGATCTAGCAATGATGGAATGGATATTCTGTTTACTGAATCACATAAAATTTTAGTCAACTCCATCCATATATATCATACATATGAACGGAAGCAAGACAGAGAAATGGAGGGCATTTTCGATGCAAATTCGAATTTGAGCTTGAGCCAGGTACAAATAGAAAGAAATGGAAATTGATAAAGCATTCCTGGGAAAAATTCTGTCACTTAGGCTGATGGAGTCTTTTATCGGATATCTAAATTGATCCAATTTAGACCTAATTCTTTTATTATGATATTATGATCAGGGTACAAAAAAATAAAAAATCAATGAAATATTCAAGCACGATGATCCTATATAGGGATAGGATATGTGCATAAGAAATAGACCCGGGCTCGGTATCTACGTATAAAAATATCTGTTCTGGAGTTTACACTGTTCTGGGGTTTACATATACACATATATTTTCTTATAATTAGAATTGATAATGATTAGTCGTAAATCAATTGGATTTTGCATCCATTAAGATAATACAAATGGAGATACAAAATTAAGAGCTGTTTGCTAATTCAAAGTAAGAAAAGTAAGTAAGAGTAAAAGAGTAATAAGTAAATAGTTAATGAAAGAAAGAGTGAATTATTCTAAATTGCCCTGCATTTTACAGTCTGTGCTGTGACCGGGGCCGGGAATCTTTTCACTTTTCTATCAAATCTAGAGAAAAGTGAAAAGAGAAGGTAAGTTTTTAAGCGACGCGTGTTTTGAGATAAAATCAATCGAAGAAAAGAATAGAAACAGGATCCAATAAAAAGGAGGAATTCTTTTTTGGAAAAAGAAAAGATAAGTACAAATCCAAAAAGAAAAGGAATTCAGAAAGTAAAAAATTCAAATCAAAACAAAATGAGGAGAGGAATAGAAATAGAATAATAATAAAGAAATAATAAATAGGATTCTAGAAACTAGAAAGATAAGAATATAGAATTTCTTTATTTCTTTATCCATTTTGGATGGAATTTGGCGGCATGGCCAAGTGGTAAGGCGGGGGACTGCAAATCCTTTATCCCCAGTTCGAATCTGGGTGTCGCCTGATCAACAAAAAAAGACTTGGAATTTCTTCATCCTGTTGATCGAACTTGACGAATCCTTGTCCCGCAAAAGCATAGGCAAGGGCTAGGTCTGTCGATACTTTATTTTGAGAACCCGTAGGGCCTATAAAAAAAAAAGACTGTCATCTTTTTTCTCAAAATCTGGGTTCTGAGTGTGGCTCAAACAGGTACCAATAAATCTGAAGCAACCCAATCTTCTTAATGATTGGTTTGGGCTATTCTGAATTTAATCAAATATCAAATAAAAGAAATAGTGATAATAATTCTGGGCATCAGAACTATGAAAGTAAGAATAAAGTCAGAAGTCGGAAATCTTGGTATACAAAGGTTCCTAAGAGACACTCCATTTTGGTAAGAAAGGATTCTAAAAAATACTATAAAGACTCCCTAATTATTTTACACTATAACTTCACTTAATATTGAAATATGTAGTGTCTACTAATTCTGTCTGCGATGAGATTAGATTGGATAGGCTGATGGTAAATTCATTTAATAATTGTGGAAAGAACTGATTTGTATCCAGACTCACTAGAGGCTCTGAGTGCTGCTCATAAATTGAATCAGAATGGTTGAACGGCTCTTCTTTTCTTTTCTTATATCTTATATTTTCTATTTTTTTTTCAATTCTTTCTATTTCAATAGAATTCTATTGAATAAGAAATCTAGGAAATTTTTATGAGTGGATTTATGAAATTGTTTCATAAAGAGCCGTAAGTAAGAATCCTATTTTGACTCTGCACCATTCATTCCACTATGATTATGAATCAATAATGGAATAATTCCTTCAATAGGGGACATCATTCACATGGATATAGTAAGTCTCGCTTGGGCTGCTTTAATGGTAGTGTTTACATTTTCTCTTTCACTTGTAGTATGGGGAAGGAGTGGGCTTTAGAGCTAGGAATATTACTAATTTAGTACTTTACTGAAAAATATACTTGTATCAATTGTGATCGTTTTGCGAAAGCTTAAAAAAAAACTTGACTTACTTTAGTTTATCTATATCTAGTTTATCTATATCTATATATTCTTTATATATTCTTTATTAGTAGTATTAGATTCTTCTATTTAATCCTCTATTAAAGATTTTTCTTTTATTATTCTATTTTATTCTATTTATAGAATATATGATATGGTATTTATATGGTATATTATGGTATATTATACCCGTACGATTCTTCCTACATTAATTCTTTCGAAGAGCCCCCGGATCCATATCCATAAGCATAAGAAGAGATAGAAAAAATCAGGAATTCAAGCAGTCGGGCTTGCAATTCTTTTGGGTTGATCGAAATGCATACAAATGGGTGTAGAGAAAAAATTGAAAATTCGAGTGCTATTTCGTTTTGATGTACGTCTAATATATATTTAGATATAGAATAGATATCTATTGTCAATTTCTCTATATAAGAGAAAGCTTCTTTCTGTATACAATACAACTTTATGTTTTATGTACTAAGAATATGAATGAATATGAAATATTCTACAATACTCAATTGTATAGTGTGGTAGAAAGAGCTATATATAGCTCTTTCTACCATACTATCTCAGATACTTCTGATTCTTTAAGACTTAAATAGAGTTTTCAACCTTTTCATTTCTTCAATCATTGATAAAAATGAATAATTCAAGTTTCATTCAAATTAATCATTTTGGCTGACTGTTTTGACGTATATGATAAGTAAAAAGGCAGTAGGAACTAAAATGAACAGCGCAGTAGCAATAAGCGCAAGAATATTGACTTCCATAATCTCTTTGTTTT